AGGGAGGATCCGGACAAAATCGATGAAACGGAAAGGATCCGAGTGAATGGAAAGGACAAAACAAAGGATGAATTCCACTTTCACTTAAAAGAAGAAGATAAAGACCTCTTCTGGTTTGAAAAACCCCCTGTGAGTCTTCTTTTCGACTATAAACGCTGGAATCGTCCATTGCGATATATAAAAAATTATCGATTCGAACATGCTGTAAGAAATGAAATGTCACAATATTTTTTTTATACATGTCAAAGTGATGGAAAACAAAGAATTTCTTTTACATATCCATCCAGTTTATCCGCTTTTTTTGAAATGCTACGACAAAAAATGTATTTTTATTTTTTTACAACAAAAAAATTCGTCTGTGATGAACTGGATAAATTCTTCTATGATGAACTGCATAATTATTATTGTTGGATTTATACCAATGAAAAAAAATGGAGGAGCCTAAGGAACGAGTTTAGAGATAGAATTGAAGCCCTAGACAGAGAATCTCCTTATCTGGATGTACTCGAAAAAAAGACTCGAGTATGCAATAATAATAAAACTAAAGAAGAATACTTGCCTAAAATATATGATCCTCTCTTAAACGGATCCTATCGTGGAATAATGAAACATTTTTTTTTACCTTCAATCCTAAATGAACCTTCAGTCAAAAATTCGATAGAGACAAATTTTATAAATAAACTCAATAAAGTTCATAGTATCCTTCTTTTTAAGGGTAAGGAACTTAATGTTCATAATTTTGAAGAGTTGTACCAGAAATTGGAAGGGAAAATAGCTACATTGGAAGAGAAATTGGACCAGAAATTGGAAGAGAAATTGGGACAAAAAATATATACATTGGATAAAAAATCATTAGCAAGAGAATTGAGTCTTTTAATCGATGAATTTGCTGAAGAATCAACATCAAATTTGAAAGGAATTTCTTTATTTCCGGAACAAAGACGAATTGATTCAGAAGATCCAGAAAAAGTTTTGAAATTTTTAATCGAAAGAGTCATAATTGATCCCATCATTCAAACAATATGCGATACAGCCATAATTCCTCCCATGGAAAAAACAACTCGAAAAAAATCGATTGGAATAAATAAAAAAGTCCCCCAATGGTCATACAAATTATTCAGAGAGGTAGAACAACTCGGAAAAACTGCAACAACGGAAGAGGGGGAAGAGTGGGTAGTAGATCATCAAATTCGCTCGAGGAAGGCGAAACGTATAGTTCTTTTTACGCAGGGTCCGGAGGAGGCAGAGAATGCCGACAAAACTAGGACGAAGCCTGATGAAATAGAAGAAGTGTATATGATAGATTATCCCTATGCAGCGGATTTTCGTCGAGACATAATCACAGGTTCTATGCGTGTTCAAAGACGTAAAACCCTTACGGGGAAAATGTTTCCCTTATATCCGTATTCCCCACTTTTTTTCGACAGAGTAGGATTTTCTTGGGATGTTCTTTTCGAACCATTCATATTATCAGTAATTGAGATTTCCGACCTAATACAAGACATTTTTAGAAAGGGTATAAAAGGAAGCGTAGCAAAAAGAATAAAGAAGTTGAAAAAACAAAAAAAAATGTACATGGAGGAAAACAAAAGCTACGAAGAAATTCAAAAAGAAGTAAATGAAATGGAAAAGGGGCGGGACGGGCAGACGGAAATGGAACGAATAGAAAGGACGCGAGACAGAATATCAGACCTCTATGATATCCTTATTTATGCTCATGGAATAAGAGCTTTAATTTTACTAATTCAGTCGAGGCTTAGACAATCTATTGTATTACCTTCGTTGATACTAGCTAAAAATATTGTCCGTTTCTTATTACGCCAAGAGTCCGAGTGGGAGCAGGATATAAGGGAGATAAATAGAGAAGTGTATGTTATATGCACCTATAATGGTATGCCAGTACTAGAACCAAGAAGAAACGGAATTTTTCCTCCAAAATGGGCCACAGAGGGTATACAAATAATGATACGATTTCCTTTCCGCCTGAAACCTTGGCACCGATCTAAGATACGACCTTCTCGTAGGGATCCAAATACAAAGCAGGAAAGTCCTGCTGCTTTTTTAACGATTTGGGGACTGGAAACTGACCGTCCTTTTGGTTCTCCTCTCGTAGGACTTGGTATTTTGTTTTGTTATTATTTTGGACCCCTTTTGAAAAAACTCCAAAAAGCAATTAGAAAGTGGAGTTTTCGAGGTCTAAAAAGTTTCAAAGAAAGAACAAAATTCTTGTTTCTAAAGGTCCAAAAAGAACCAAAAAAATTGAGAGAGGATTCGAGTGAAATAAAAAAAGATTCTATAATCAATCATCAGATGATTCATGAATCATCCATTCAAACCCGATCTATGGATTGGACAAATTATTCACTGACAGAAAAAAAAATGAAAGATCTGACTGATAGAACAAGCACAATCAGAAATAAAATAGAAAGAATTACAAAAGACAAGAAAAATGGATTTCGAACTCTAAAGAGAAATATTAGTCCTAACAAAACAAGTTATGGTGCTCAAAAATTAGCATCACTAAAAAATATTTTTCAGATATTAAAAAGAAGAAATGCTCGATTAATCCGTAAATCACATTATTTTTTAAAATGGATCGTGGAAAGGATATACACGGATATCCTTCTAGAGAGCTTTCCATATATCATTAATCGTCTTACTAATAGTCTTTATAGGCCCATGATCATTATAAAACTTTTTCGTAAATTCAAAAAAAAAAAAAATTTTGATACAAAAGAGAAAAAGATAATTGAGCGTATTTCAACTATACAAAAAAAACTTTCACCTTCTCGTATTCGTCATAAGATTCAGACGAAGTCGGGGGTTTCTTTTAAATTATCCCTCGTGTCACAGGCCTATGTATTTTACAAATTATCACAAACCCAGGTTATTAACTTGTATAAGTTAAGATCTGTCCTTCAATATGACGGAGCATCTTTATTTCTGAAGAATGAAATAAAAGATTATTTTCGAAGACAAGGAATAATTTCTTCCGAATTAAAGCATAAGAACCTTCAGAATTCTGGAATGAATCAATGGAAAAATTGGTTAAAGAGTCATTATCCATACGATTTATCTGAGCTAAAATGGTCTAAATTAGTACCGCAAAAATGGCGAAATATAGTCAATCAACATTGGAGGGTTGAAAATCAAAATTTAATCAAACGGGATTCAGATTCATCTGAAAGAGAGGAAAAGGTTTCGTTATTTCTAAATAAAAACGATCATTTTCGAAAAATGTATAGATATGATCTTTTAGCATATCAATCGATTTATTATGAAGATAAGACGGACTCATATAATTACAACATACATAAATCGAAATTAGTTGATATGGGGGCGAGTATCCCTATTACTAATTTTATAAGAAAAGATTATTTTATGTATATAAAAAATCCAGATAGAAAATATTTTGATACGAAAGGTCTTTTTTATCTCAAAATTAATAAATATAAAGAAATCAACCCATCCAATCAAAAGGGTTTCTTTTCTTTTTTTGATTGGATGGGAATGAATGAAGAAAGACTCAATCGTCCTGTATCGAAGCCGATACCTTGGTTATTCCCACAATTTGAGTTATTTTTTCATGTCTATAAAATGAAACCGGGGTTTATACCAATTCATTCACTTATTTTTCATTTTAATGAAGATGTTAGTCAAAAGAAAAATCTCACTAAAAAAAAGGGGGGGGATCTTATACGATCAAATGAAAAAGAAAAAAAATCTTTTGAATTAGAGAATCAAGAAGAAAAAAAAACCATAGGTCAAAGAGATCTCACATCAGATGCCCAAAACCGAGGGAACCCTGAATCTGTTCTCTCAAACCAACAAAAATATATGGACGAACTTTATACGAAATCAGATATGAAAATGGGTAGAACGAAAAAGAAATCCAAAAGCATTTGGACTTGGGAAATAGACTTAAATGCGTTCATGAAAGGATCTTTTGCTTTGCAATTGAAATGGCTGCTGAGTCCTTTGACTTTGGAATTATTCGATTATGCGATGTCCGTACTTGAATGGGAAAAGGAAAGCAGAATGACAACAAAGTTTGGTTTCGGCTTTATTAAGAAGGAGGAGTTAACTCTGGATCCAATGCTAATCCGGGATTTGAATCTTTCAAAAATCCTAAAAGAGGGAATATTTATTATCGAACCCGTTCGTATACCTGTAAAACATAATGTAGAATTTATTATGTATCAAACCATAAGGATTTCTTTGGTTCATGAGATTAAACAAAAAAATAATCAAAGAAGATACAGAGAAAATATGGATAAGAATAATTTTGAGGAATCGCTTGCAAGACATCATGATTTTCTTGTTCCTGAAAATATTTTATCGTCTAGACGGCGTAGAGAATTGAGAATTCTAAGTTGTTTCAATTCAAGGAATAGTAATTGTGTGGATAAAAATCCAGTATTTTGCAATGGGAACAAGGTAAAAACCTGTGTTCAACTTTTGGATGAAAGCAAAGATCTTGATAGAGATAAAATTAAATTAATTCAATTCTTTCTTTGGCCCAATTATCGATTAGAAGATTTAGCTTGTATGAATCGCTATTGGTTTGATACTAATAATGGTAGTCGTTTCAGTATGTTAAGGATACGTATGTATCCACGATTGAAAATTGATTGATGATACAATTGTCTTATATATCCCCTACCATCTTATATATCCCCTACCATATATATATCGGGTGGATAACTAGCTGCGCACATGCCTTGTCTTACATCTTTTTTTGATACATGAATACTAATTCAATGACGTATCAATTAGATCATAAAATGAATCAATAAGGAAATTCGGATTGATTATTGTGTATACCAGATAAAAATACCTCGCATTATTATTACTGATCAGTAAAATTAATATTCGTAAAATAAAAAAAGTAAATTAATAAAAAAATTGACGCATAAAATACATACAAAAAAAGATAAGAAGAAATGCGCGCCCCACCTACATACTTGAAACCTTCTCCTACAAGAAAACTTGTAACACCCAACCCATTTGGAATTCCATCAATTACTCGTCTGTCAAAAAAATGAACTAGTTCGGACAATCCTCTTACACTCCGAATTACATATGTTGTATAAAAAACATCTATGTAACCACGATGATGGGCCCAATCATATATTAAATTTTTTATTTTGTCTGAAAAACCCCTATTTGGGTGCCTTTTGGCAAAATAATTAATTAAGGCAAAATTTTGTAAGGATGAATAAACGGGTTTATATAAAAAAGACGCTATAACTATTCCCGAATAAGCTATACTAACCGAAAAGGTTGCATTTGTTACAAATTCCGCCCAATCAAAATTCTTTGTATTATTAAATTTTGGATGCAAAAGGTTTATAGATGGGGTTAACCATTTGGACAATATATCCAAATCTATGCCTTCTTGGTTGAAAGGAATTCCTATGACTCCAATGAATAAAGTAAATAAAATCAATACAAGCAGCGGGAATAACATAGTATTGTCTGATTCGTGAGGATATGGCGAAAATTTTTTATTGTCACAATTATAAAAAAAAAGACAGGATCGCATCGTTTTTTTTATATTTCCGTGTGGATTCTTAGAAACACTTTCGTTATTTTTTTTTGGCAAGAAAGTTAATAAACGAAAATTTTTGTTAATAGGTTTTAGTCCCTCTTGGCCCCATAAGGATATTGAATAGAAGGAACTACTTTTTTTTCCATTGTAATTTTGAAACTGAACATTTAAATGACCCTCAAACGTAAGTAAATAGATGCGAAACATATAAAATGCAGTTAATGCTGCTGTAGCCCAGGATATGCTTGCGAAAATTGGTGAATACAACCAACTATCATTAAGAATTTCGTCTTTGGACCAAAAACAAGCAAGAGGCGGAATACCAGAAAGAGAAAGTGTACCTAAAAAAAAAGCAGTTTTTGTAATTGGCGCGTGCTTTTTGAACCCCCCCATAAAAACCATATTCTGGCTTTTCTCTGGAGAATACCCAACAATAGCTTCCATAGAATGAATAATAGATCCAGATCCTAAAAACAATAATGCTTTTGAGTAAGCATGAGTAATCAAATGAAATAAAGCAGCTTGATAAGACCCCATACCTAGAGCTAACATCATATACCCCAATTGAGACATTGTAGAATAAGCTAAACTTCTCTTAATGTCTTTTTGAGCAAGAGCTAAAGTAGCCCCTAAAAGTACTGTTATTATACCTATTAAAGCGATTAGATTGAGTATGGAGGGGATGACTATCAAAAGAGGGAAAAGTCTAGCGACAAGAAAAATACCCGCTGCTACCATGGTAGCAGCATGTATAAGAGCCGAAATAGGAGTAGGCCCCTCCATAGCATCAGGTAACCATACATGAAGGGGGAATTGCGCGGATTTGGCAACTGCACCAGCAAATAATAAGAAAGTGCATACAGTTCCAATTAACAAATGTATTTCATTATTCGAAATGGAGGTATTGAATATTTCGAACAAATCTCGAAATTCGAAACTGCCCGTTAGCCAATAAAGACCTAAAATTCCTAATAATAAACCAAAATCCCCTACACGATTCGTCACAAACGCTTTTTGACAAGCATTTGCTGCAATAGGTCGTGTAAACCAAAAACCTATTAATAGATACGAGCACATTCCAACTAATTCCCAAAAAATATAAATTTGTAGTAAATTCGAACTTGTAACTAAGCCAAGCATAGAAGTATTGAAAAAACTCAGATAAGCAAAGAATCTTAAATATCCTTGATCATGAGACATATAACTGTCACTATAAATAATAACTAGAATACCAACAGTAGTGATTAACATTGACATAATAGAAGTAAGCGGATCAACCAAGTAACCGAACTCTAAAGAAAAATCATTATTGATGGTCCAAGACCATACGGATTGGTAGATAGAATTGCTATTTATTTGTTGAATAGACAAGTTCATTGAAAAAAGCATAACTAGACTCAATAACGAAATACTAGGAAAAGCCCATATACGACGAAGATTTGTTGTTGTTGTCGGAAAAAGAAGAAGTCCCGCTCCGATTAACAAAGGAACTGTAAGTGGAATAAAAGGTATGATCCATGCATATTGGTAAATATGTTCCATAAAAAATAAAAGTTGATTTTCGATTCACCGGCTATTACCTCTTTTAAAAAATTTTTTTAAAGGTCAATAAAACGAATTAAGATATGCAATACAATAATAGAATTTTCTTTCTATTCGAAATCGAAACTCTTAGACTAAGCATTTTCTTACTATTGAACTCAAGAAATTCGAATTGGTCAAATGAAAAATAGTTAGTAGTGAAACTCAATACTTCTAAATCCTTAGTTATTAAATAAACTATTGAAACCTATGAATGTAGAGAATATCAAAAGTTTATACTTTCCACTATTATTTTGATAAATCGATAGATATAAAAATGATAAAAAATTAAACCAAACAAAAAGTACTTAAGTATGATACTGATATGAATCACAAGATCTACGAAAATGCATAATATAATTTAAATAAAAATTAGAAACTATTCAAATTTATTTCTTTTTGTTTATTTAGAATTAATTATTATTATATTTAAATTTAATTTAAATTTAATTTATTAGTTCTCTGTAAAACTATTTTCTTGATTATCTTCTATTCCAATAAAGCATATTTCGCTTTTTTAACGATAGCCAAGACTTTACTTTCGATTTTACATAACATAAAAAGAATAAATGTTAAAAACATATAAAATAATGTCTACTTTAACTAAATAACTAGTCTCATTTTTTTGTATTTTAACTTAAAAAAAGTTAAACGAAAAAAATGCCATATATTTTTTTAAAAGAATCAAGTTTTTCCATTAGTTAATTAGGTTAAGAGCAGCTTAACTCTTCTAAATTTTTAATTTTTACCCTTCGACGTGTTTATTACGTGACATGTAAATAAAATTTTCAATACAATAAAAGTCACATAACAAAAATAAAAAAAAATCGAAATAAATAGAAATATAGAAGTTTAAAGTTTGCTTCTTGATTTTATTTTTTACGATACACTGTACACTGTATTCAATACATAGAAATTTCAATAACAAAAAGATAAGAAAACTGAGAGTCTCTCTTCTCTCATAATCTATAACTAAATAAAAAAAAATAGGAAAGAAAGATTCCTTTGAACAATAGATGTCTTTCACATCCAACTATAACAATGAATATTTCTTTTAAAATGGCAGTTCCAAAAAAGCGTACTTCAATCTCCAAAAAGCTTATTCGTAAAAATATTTGGAAAAGAAAAGGATATTCGGCAGCATTAAAAGCTTTTTCATTAGCGAAATCTCTTTCTACCGGTAATTCAAAAAGTTTTTTTATACGAAAAATAAGTAATCAAATCTTAGAGCAATCGGAATAGATCTGACTCAAAAAAACTTCTACAAAATTTCCTTTAGAATTTATATTCATACAACAGAAAAATATAAAAAACGCATTTAAATTGTAAATGTAAATCATAGATAAATATAGAATTAATGCTTTGTATTCATTACTATTTTTGCTCAATATGAAATAGAACTTGCTTCTCTCTTATGATATGGAGAATTAAAATGCGTCTGTCTGTATACTCAAAAATAGTACTGAAAACTAGAAGACTTCACTACCCTTCTTTTTTTTAGTCTATTTTTTTTTATGGGATGGGGATTCTGACTTTCCCCATCAACCGCCGGATCCCAATACCTAATAGAAAATAAAAGGGTTTTTATATCTATGGAAGAGCAAACAAAAAATTTTGAATCAAAAAGGGATCCTTAATAAAGATGTCTCTGAATTGTTATCTATCTCCTTTTTTTAATCGAAATTAAAAATTTTTAATTTCGATTTATATCTTTCTATCCAATTTTTACGATATGAAATTACTGTAATATTGAATCGGTTTGTTGAAAATTATGATCAACAAAAATACTATTTTTGTTTTCATTGATAAGATAAATCCATTTGGTTATTTCATATATATATATTTTTTATATTTTTAAGAAGATTAAGAAGATAAAAAATAAGAAAAAAATTCATTATTACTCTATTAAGATAAGAAAAAACTTTGAGTTCCCTCTCTGGCCTGAAGGCGGATTTATCGAGTTACAAGAGTTCAATTTCAAAAAAAAATCGCCATTGAATTAACTCTTTTAATCTCGACGATTAAAGCTAAATAGATTATTATGATTTCAAACAAGCCGCTATGGTGAAATTGGTAGACACGCTGCTCTTAGGAAGCAGTGCTAGAGCATCTCGGTTCGAGTCCGAGTAGCGGCACAGCATTTTCGAAATTATAAAAACGAATCGAATAGTTCTAGAATGAATAATAATCATCGCAACGAGCACAATTTCGATTTCATAATTTATAATTGAGGCATTTCTTATCTTTTTTATATTCTTATGATATCTTTTACTTTAGAGCATCTTTTCAATCATATTTCCTTTTCGATCGTTTCCATTGTAATTACAGTTCATTTAATGACTTTAGTAATTAACGAAATAGTAGAACTAGATGAGTCGTTAGAAAAGGGTATGGTACTTACTTTTTCCTGTATAACGGCATTATTAAGTATTCGTTGGATTTATTCGGGGCATTTCCCATTAAGTAATTTATATGAATCATTAATCTTCCTTTCCTGGAATTTTTATATTATTCATATGATTCCTTATTTAAAAAAACATAAAAAAAAATTAAGTGCAATAACCGCGCCCGGTGCTATTTTTACCCAGGGCTTTGCTACTTCGGGCTTTTTAGCTCAAATGAAACAATCCACAATATTAGTACCCGCTCTCCAATCTCAGTGGTTAATGATGCATGTAAGTATGATGATATTGGCCTATGCGGCCCTGTTATGTGGATCATTATTATCAGTAGCCCTTCTAGTCATTACATTTAAAAACAATAGCAGTCCTTTTTTTGTTAAAAGAAAATTTTTATTAAACGAGTCTTTGTTCTTCGGGAAAATTCAATACATGAATAAAGAAAACAACATTGTACAAACCCCTTATTTCTTTTCTCTTAGGAATTATTATAGGTCTCAGTTAATTGAACAATTAGATCATTGGAGTTCCCGCGTTATTAGTCTAGGATTTGTCTTTTTAACCCTAGGTATTCTTTCAGGAGCAGTGTGGGCTAATGAAGCATGGGGATCTTATTGGAATTGGGACCCAAAGGAAACATGGGCATTTATTACTTGGACCATATTCGCGATTTATTTACATATTAATTTACATATTAAAACAAATATAAATTTAAAAAGTAAAAATTCGGCAATTGTGGCTTCTATAGGATTTCTTATAATTTGGATATGCTATTTTGGGGTAAATCTATTAGGAATAGGATTACATAGTTATGGTTCATTTCCATTAAAAAATTGAATTGAAGAAAGGACCTAACCTAACGAATACAGCCACAGGACAGGGTATATCACATATAAATATAAAAAAAGCAAGCCTCATCGAGAACCATTTCAATCAAGTAGTATAGTGATTCAAATGGTTCTCACAAACGTCAAACTATCCAATTGGAATGAAAACTATCTATAAAAAAAATTAGATAGGATAGTTTCTACCTTCTCAACTGATAGTGAGAGAAAGAAATCGGGGTAAATTCCAATACCTATTACTGGTAGAAAGATAACGAGTGAAACAAATAACTCTCGCGGACCAGAATCAAAAAAAGAAGAGTTTGCACTATTCAGTAACTTATATCCATAGAAAATTTGGCGTAACATAGATAATAAATAAATAGGAGTTAATATCATTCCAATTGCCATGCCAAACGTAATTAGGACTTTTGACATTAAAAAAAGTTTTTGACTGGTAATTATTCCAAAAAATACTATTAATTCGGCAAAAAAACCACTCATGCCCGGTAACGCAAGGGAAGCCATAGAAAAAGTACTAAAGAGCGTGAATATTTTTGGCATTGAAATGGCTATTCCGCCAATTTCGTCGAGATAAACAAGACGTATTCTATCATAACTCGTTCCTGCCAGGAAAAAAAGCGCAGCACCAATAAATCCATGAGAGACTATTTGTAAAATGGCTCCGTTGAATCCCGTTTCAGTTATAGAACTAATTCCTATAATTATGAAACCCATATGAGATACAGAAGAATATGCTATTCTTTTTTTTAAATTACGTTGCCCCGAAGATGCTGAAGCTGCATAGATTATTTGTATTGCGCCTATTATCATCAACCAAGGAGAAAATATAGAATGAGCGTGAGGTAATAATTCCATATTGATCCGAACCAATCCATATGCTCCCATTTTTAATAGGATTCCGGCTAAAAGCATACAAGTACTGTAATGTGCTTCTCCATGGGTATCTGGTAACCATGTATGTAGAGGTATAATCGGCAATTTGACAGCAAAAGCAATAAGAAATCCAATATAAAATATTAGTTCTAATCCCACAGGATACGACTGATTAGCTAACGTTTCCAAATTTAATGTTGGTTCATTAGAACCATATAACCCGACACCCAAAACTCCCATTAACAGAAAAATGGAACCCCCCGCAGTGTACAAAATAAACTTTGTAGCTGAGTAGAGACGTTTCTTTCCTCCCCACATGGATAAAAGTAGATAAACGGGAATTAATTCTAATTCCCACATTAGAAAAAAAAGTAAAAGGTCTCGAGAAGAAAATAACCCTATTTGACCGCTATACATTGCTAACATCAAGAAATGGAATAATCGTGAATCCCGAGTAACAGGCCAAGCCGCTAAAGTAGCTAAAGTCGTGATGAATCCTGTCAGTAAAACGGGCCCGATAGAAAGCCCGTCTATTCCCAATCTCCAGTGAAAATCAAAAAAGTCAATCCAGTTATAATCTTCGGCCAGTTGTATTAATGGATCATCCGGCTGGAAATGATAACAAAACACATAGGTTGTTAGTAGGAATTCTAATATACATATACACATAGTATACCATCTAATTACCTTATTACCCCTATGCGGGAGAAAGAAAATGAATGAACCCGCAAATATAGGGAAAACTACAATTAAGGTTAACCAAGGAAAATAATTCGTGGTAAAGACAAAATACACTTGGACTAAAAAACCCGTACTCGAATAAGAACAAAATACGATATATATATTTAATTTTCATTTCGAGCGCGGGTTTTTATCGGTAAAAAAAAAATCGACTGGATTCAAGTGGAGTTTTCTGGAACGTATTAATAAGCTAGACCCATACTGCGAGTTGTTTCATGCCATAAATAAACTCGAACACTCAAAAAATCGGTTGGACAGGCGGATTCACATCTCTTACAACCAACACAATCCTCTGTTCTTGGGGCGGAAGCTATTTGTTGAGCTTTACATCCGTCCCAAGGTATCATTTCTAAGACATCCGTGGGGCAGGCTCGGACACATTGAGTACATCCTATACATGTATCATAAATCTTTACTGAGTGTGACATTGGATATATACCTTTTTTGAATATCATAAATTTTCGATCTAGTATAACTCATATTGTATGTAAATGAATTACATATTCCAAGACCAGACGAATCGATGATTCACCAGAATTTGTTGAATCAACTTATTTCTGGGTCAGTTTAGAAAAGAGGTACAAAATACTTTGATTTCTTCCATTTTTGAAGATTCTTCATACCTAGTAATATCGTTTGAATTTTTCTATAAAAATGATAGTAATACTACTTATTCAACAAATTCGATTGATTAATATGAGTTGATTTTCTGTTCCGATAAATTGCCGAAACAATAGCTGGTCCAATAGCTGCTTCAGCGGCTGCAATCGCTATCACAAAAATGGAGAAAATGTTTCCTTTTAGTTGACGACTATCAAAAAAGTCAGAAAATGTTACGAAATTAAGATTAACCGCATTCAATATAAGTTCAAGACACATAAGAGCTCTAACTAAATTTCGGCTTGTGATTAATCCATAGATACCGATTGAAAATAAATAAGCACTCAAAACAAGTACATGTTCGAGCATCATTGAGCAACTCCTTATCAATCTTTATTTATTTCATTTCAATATGAACAAGAATTTCATTCACTCGAATCGAACAAATAAATCCATAGCAAAGAAGTATGTTAGTAATAGATTGACATTTATATTTTTTATTATACATCAATTCAAATAGAATAGAATTGAATGTATACGATAAAACAGAAGAAAGTTTGATTTGGAGTGATGCTTTTAGAGATTTTTTTTATTGACGGGCTACGGCAATTGCACCTATTAAAGCAACTAAAAGAATTATCGAAATGAGTTCAAATGGGAGAAAAAATTCTGTTGATAAATGAATTCCAATTTGTTGACTATTATTTATCAAGTCTTGTTCTATAATCTGGTTTAATTTTGTAGTCCAAATAATTCCATACCATGACGTATTTAGAATAGTAATAATTAAGAAAACAAAAATACTGGTACAAACTAACAAAGTAATTCCGTCCCCAAGAGTCCAAAGCCGAAAATCTTTGTCATATTCTAACCCGTTGATGAACATTACAGCAAATATGATTAAAACATTTATAGCTCCTACGTAAATAAGGAGTTGTGCAGAAGCTACAAACTGAGAGTTTGCTAGAATATAGAATAAAGATATACAAACAAGAACCAATCCCAGTGAAAAGGCAGAAAAAATGGGATTGGTAAATAATATCACCCCTAGGCCTCCTAATATAAGACCTAATCCCAGAAAGACTAAAAGAAAATCATGTATTGGTCCGGGTAAATCCATTCGATGAAAAAAGATATAAAAAATCGGACTCTTTCATGATCTTATTGAACTGACCAGGAGAAAATAAGTTAAGTTGATCTATTTAGGACACATTCCTAGTTGAATGCAATTCTAATGGATGCGAATTTATGTAGGTACAGTTAGTAGAATAATCACATTCTTTATCTGAAAGGCTAGTTCGAATCTAGTTGAAATCATTCTATTATATTCAAAAAAATTTCCAAAGAAATCTTCAGTTTTCATGAACCAATCAGATCAATAGTTTTTTTTTTTCGTTTCCAAAGAAAAACCTGTTAATACCCTTAGTAATAAAAATATAGGGTTCGTGAATCAATATCTTTCTTTTTTATTGAATTGAGGCCAATTCAATACAGTTCGAATTGTGTAATCGTCAATTATTGATATTGGTAAACGACCTAAAGAAATTTGATTGTAATTTAATTCATGACGATCATACGTAGAAAGCTCATATTCTTCAGTCATTGATAAACAATTTGTTGGGCAATACTCAACACAATTACCACAAAAAATACAGATTCCGAAATCAATACTGTAATTAAGTAACCATTTCTTTCGAATATCTGTTTCGAATTTCCAATCTACAACAGGTAGATCTATAGGACATACACGAACACATACCTCACAAGCAATGCATTTATCGAATTCAAAGTGAATTCGACCGCGAAAGCGCCCTGAGGTGAGCAATTTTTCATAGGGGTATTGAATAGTTACAGGTAAACGATTCGCATGCGATAAGGTAATAAAAAAACCTTGACCAATGTACCTAGCCGCTCGTACTGTTTGTTGACCATAATTAAGGAACCCAGTTACCATAGGGAACATATCCTAAATATCGCTAAAAAGTTGTCTGTTTCTTTCTCTTGTTTGGAACAAGTTATCAATCTAATTACTAGTGAATAAAAAAATATTATATTTTGCTTATATTATAGTGAAAAGAGTTGGGAAGAAGTTGTTAATAATAAATTACCTAACGAAATAGGTAAAAGAAATTTCCATCCAAGATTTAATAGTTGGTCCATTCTCAGTCTAGGTAACGTCCATCTTGTTGTGATAGAAATGAACAAGAATAAAAAGGTTTTCGCTAGTGTAATGAAAATACCAATTGTTGTTCCAAAGACTCCATCCCTTGCATTTATTTCAAAAAGGTCAGGAACGGGTATGTACGGAATAGATAAATTCCAGCCTCCCAAGTAAAGAACTGTTACAAATAATGAAGAAACTAGTAGATTTAGATAGGAAGCAACGTAAAATAAACCAAATTTAATACCCGAATATTCTGTTTGATAACCTGCTACTAATTCTTCCTCTGCTTCTGGTAAATCAAAAGGTAATCTTTCACATTCAGCTAGAGAAGAAATTATAAAAACGAGAAATCCTATAGGTTGACGCCACAAATTCCACCCCCAAAAACCATATTTGGATTGAGCCTCAACTATATCAACTGTACTTAAACTGTTAGATAATTCTAGTCGGTGATAAGATCACTGTTATCATCGCTATTACAGAACCGTACATGAGATTTTCGCCTCATACGGCTCCTCGAGGGTCCCACATAAATCTAAGGACTGCTTCGATATTCTTTAATGTTGATATTTTTGTAGGATAGATAGAGTCAAAAGTAATCAAAAGGTCCCGAATTAGACCAACGGAATTCTGTCTGCTATACTAAAGGGCTTCTGAATTGATCTCATCCTTTACTTTATTTTCTTAAGACTTAAATAAAAAAAAAATAAAGAGTCTTTTTTGAACTATTAAGAGATATCTCACGTTATCCTTTTTTATTACGAAAAAAAATTAACTAACATGAAGTGTAGCTTTCTTAATACGGCTATAGGATAGCAAGAAGAATAAAAAATTTTGCAATTCTATTCTTTCTATTTTTTCTTTCTTTTTTGTTTTAGTAAAAAAAGAAGTAAAGGATTACTTCGTTCCTGATAGTCATTCACTTTATCGGTGGATAGTAGCATACTCTGGATCGGATTCTGGGGAGTACTACTTGATCATTTCTACAAATTTAAAGCCCCAATTAGTATTTCGTTTATGTGGAATTTTTTCCAATAACTTAGAAAATCTCTATTACTAACCCTTTGTGTACCTTGGTCTTCCTAACCATCCACTCAGTTTTGCTCAATCTAGTCGACAATTCGTGTCATGTATAGTAATACATACAAATGATAGCACGAGTTCCAAAAAATGGATCTGTTTAACCCGCTTCAAGCCATGCTAACTAATCAACCAGTCTTGGGGTAAATAGTTTTTCTTTACTGCTTCTTTTTAGTTATATTAACTTTGGCGTAATTCTTGTACCTAGGAAATGAGACTCAATCTTTTTACTGCGAATTTAGAAGCTGTTTTCTTTCACTCATCTAACTATCCGGTTTAGTTCATCAACGCGAAGGTTGAATAAAAAAGAAAGTTATCTATCTATTTTAGTTAATTCTTAGAAAGCTCTCCAACGAAAATAAATTGTGGAAAATTTATGCTTCAACGAATCACACGTAGAGATATTGATAACACACATAGAGTTAATGGTATTTCATAACTAATCGATTGGGCCGCAGCCCGTAGGCCACCTAAAAAGGAATATTTATTATTTGATCCATATCCTGACATAAGAAGCCCAATGGGAGCAATACTTGAAATGGCGATCCATAAAAAAACACCATTACTGAGATCGACTAGAATAAGTCGATAACTAAAAGGAATTACTGAATAACTTAGTAGAATTGATATAACTGCTATGGAGGGTCCAATACTAAATAAACCCTTATCTCCTCTTGATGGAAGAAGGTTTTCTTTGAAAAGTAGTTTTGTTCCGTCGGCTAGAGCTTGAAGGATTCCTAAGGGGCCCGCATATTCCGGTCCAATGCGTTGTTGTATCCCTGCGGATATTTCTCTTTCTAACCACACAATTACTAGTACACCTAGTATGATTCCCAAAATAAGAATCAAAATAGGTATAAGCATCCATATAGTCCCATAGACTTCTTTTAAGGATTCCAACATAGAAAAAGAATTGATAGCTTGTACTCCTGGTGTATCAATTATCATTTCAACGATCAATTTCTCCCATAATGATATCTATGCTACCTAGTATTGTCATAATATCAGCCAATTTCATTCTTTTAACTAACTGAGGAAGAATTTGCAAATTGATAAAACCCGGCGGGCGAATTTTCCATCTCCACGGAAAAACACTCTGATCTCCTATCAAATAAATTCCCAATTCGCCCTTTGGGGCCTCGATTCTTACATAAAGTTCTTGTCTCGATAACTCGACAGTGGGGGATGGCTTTTTACTAATGAATCGATATTCAAAATTATTCCACTCAGGATCTCTTACTCTATTAAAGCGTCGGCTTTCCAAATTTTCATAGGGCCCCCCCGGAATTCCTTCTAGAGCTTGTTGAATAATTTTTACCGATTCTACCATTTCCCCAATTCGGATTAAATAACGAGCCAACGAATCCCCCTCCGTCTGCCATTGAACTTCCCAATCAAATTCTTCATAACATTCATAAGGATCCACTTTACGAAGATCCCATTCTATTCCGGAAGCCCGTAACATTGGTCCTGATAAACCCCAATTTAGTGCCTCTTCTCCGCTAATAAGGCCCACCCCTTCAACGCGTTCCAAAAAAATAGGATTTCGCGTAATAAGCTTTTGGTATTCAGCAATTGCTGTTAAAAAATACTCGCAGAAATCCAAACATTTATCTATCCAGCCATAAGGTAGATCGGCAGCGACTCCTCCGATACGAAAAAAATTATGCATCATTCTCATACCAGTGGCAGCTTCAAATAGATCATATATCAATTCTCTTTCTCTGAAAATGTAGAAGAATGGGGTTTGTGCGCCAATATCCGCCATAAAAGGTCCAAGCCATAACAAATGAGAAGCTATACGACTTAACTCCAACATAATAACTCGGATATAGCTAGCCCGTTTAGGTACTTGAATATTTCCTAATTGTTCTGGTGCATTTATAGTTATTGCTTCTGTGAACATAGTAGCTAAATAATCCAAACGTGTTACATAAGGCAAGTATTGTATAATTGTTCGATTTTCCGCAATTTTTTCCATCCCTCTGTGCAAATAGCCCAATACCGGTTCACAGTCAATAACATCTTCACCATCTAAAGTAACAATGAGTCGAAGGACGCCATGCATTGATGGGTGGTGAGGCCCCATATTTACTACCATTAGATCTTTTCTTGTAACTGGTCCAGTCATAAGTTTTTTCCTTATTTCGTAATTGCTGAAAACTAAAAGACGTTCATCAAATTTGATTGAAGACCGAATAAATCAAAGACAATAATTATTCAAATTAACGTTTTTTATCTCTCGAATATTCAATTGACTAATTAATTCTTTATAACGTATTCTATTTTTTTTTGAAAAATAAACCAAAAGGCGTTGACGTTTTCCCAAAATCTTCCGTAGGCCTCTCTGAGATGAATAGTCTTTTTTGTGTAATTCCAAATGCGAACTAAGTCTTAGTATCTTGTTGGTGAAAGAAAATACTTGAAATTCAACAGACCCTTTCTTTTCTTCTGTTGAAATAACGGATATAAATGAATTTTTTGGCATAACTATAGAAATCTATATAAATATCTATCTTCGCTTCGGTCAATTTTTTTATTAATTTACTTTTTTTATTTTACGAATATTAATTTTACTGATCAGTAATAATAATGCGAGGTATTTTTATCTGGTATACACAATAATCAATCCGAATTTCCTTATTGATTCATTTTATGATCTAATTGATACGTCATTGAATTAGTATTCATGTATCAAAAAAAGATGTAAGACAAGGCATGTGCGCAGCTAGTTATCCACCCGATATATATATGGTAGGGGATATATAAGATGGTAGGGGATATATAAGACAATTGTATCATCAATCAATTTTCAATCGTGGATACATACGTATCCTTAACATACTGAAACGACTACCATTATTAGTATCAAACCAATAGCGATTCATACAAGCTAAATCTTCTAATCGATAATTGGGCCAAAGAAAGAATTGAATTAATTTAATTTTATCTCTATCAAGATCTTTGCTTTCATCCAAAAGTTGAACACAGGTTTTTACCTTGTTCCCATTGCAAAATACTGGATTTTTATCCACACAATTACTATTCCTTGAATTGAAACAACTTAGAATTCTCAATTCTCTACGCCGTCTAGACGATAAAATATTTTCAGGAACAAGAAAATCATGATGTCTTGCAAGCGATTCCTCAAAATTATTCTTATCCATATTTTCTCTGTATCTTCTTTGATTATTTTTTTGTTTAATCTCATGAACCAAAGAAATCCTTATGGTTTGATACATAATAAATTCTACATTATGTTTTACAGGTATACGAACGGGTTCGATAATAAATATTCCCTCTTTTAGGATTTTTGAAAGATTCAAATCCCGGATTAGCATTGGATCCAGAGTTAACTCCTCCTTCTTAATAAAGCCGAAACCAAACTTTGTTGTCATTCTGCTTTCCTTTTCCCATTCAAGTACGGACATCGCATAATCGAATAATTCCAAAGTCAAAGGACTCAGCAGCCATTTCAATTGCAAAGCAAAAGATCCTTTCATGAACGCATTTAAGTCTATTTCCCAAGTCCAAATGCTTTTGGATTTCTTTTTCGTTCTACCCATTTTCATATCTGATTTCGTATAAAGTTCGTCCATATATTTTTGTTGGTTTGAGAGAACAGATTCAGGGTTCCCTCGGTTTTGGGCATCTGATGTGAGATCTCTTTGACCTATGGTTTTTTTTTCTTCTTGATTCTCTAATTCAAAAGATTTTTTTTCTTTTTCATTTGATCGTATAAGATCCCCCCCCTTTTTTTTAGTGAGATTTTTCTTTTGACTAACATCTTCATTAAAATGAAAAATAAGTGAATGAATTGGTATAAACCCCGGTTTCATTTTATAGACATGAAAAAATAACTCAAATTGTGGGAATAACCAAGGTATCGGCTTCGATACAGGACGATTGAGTCTTTCTTCATTCATTCCCATCCAATCAAAAAAAGAAAAGAAACCCTTTTGATTGGATGGGTTGATTTCTTTATATTTATTAATTTTGAGATAAAAAAGACCTTTCGTATCAAAATATTTTCTATCTGGATTTTTTATATACATAAAATAATCTTTTCTTATAAAATTAGTAATAGGGATACTCGCCCCCATATCAACTAATTTCGATTTATGTATGTTGTAATTATATGAGTCCGTCTTATCTTCATAATAAATCGATTGATATGCTAAAAGATCATATCTATACATTTTTCGAAAATGATCGTTTTTATTTAGAAATAACGAAACCTTTTCCTCTCTTTCAGATGAATCTGAATCCCGTTTGATTAAATTTTGATTTTCAACCCTCCAATGTTGATTGACTATATTTCGCCATTTTTGCGGTACTAATTTAGACCATTTTAGCTCAGATAAATCGTATGGATAATGACTCTTTAACCAATTTTTCCATTGATTCATTCCAGAATTCTGAAGGTTCTTATGCTTTAATTCGGAAGAAATTATTCCTTGTCTTCGAAAATAATCTTTTATTTCATTCTTCAGAAATAAAGATGCTCCGTCATATTGAAGGACAGATCTTAACTTATACAAGTTAATAACCTGGGTTTGTGATAATTTGTAAAATACATAGGCCTGTGACACGAGGGATAATTTAAAAGAAACCCCCGACTTCGTCTGAATCTTATGACGAATACGAGAAGGTGAAAGTTTTTTTTGTATAGTTGAAATACGCTCAATTATCTTTTTCTCTTTTGTATCAAAATTTTTTTTTTTTTTGAATTTACGAAAAAGTTTTATAATGATCATGGGCCTATAAAGACTATTAGTAAGACGATTAATGATATATGGAAAGCTCTCTAGAAGGATATCCGTGTATATCCTTTCCACGATCCATTTTAAAAAATAATGTGATTTACGGATTAATCGAGCATTTCTTCTTTTTAATATCTGAAAAATATTTTTTAGTGATGCTAATTTTTGAGCACCATAACTTGTTTTGTTAGGACTAATATTTCTCTTTAGAGTTCGAAATCCATTTTTCTTGTCTTTTGTAATTCTTTCTATTTTATTTCTGATTGTGCTTGTTCTATCAGTCAGATCTTTCATTTTTTTTTCTGTCAGTGAATAATTTGTCCAATCCATAGATCGGGTTTGAATGGATGATTCATGAATCATCTGATGATTGATTATAGAATCTTTTTTTATTTCACTCGAATCCTCTCTCAATTTTTTTGGTTCTTTTTGGACCTTTAGAAACAAGAATTTTGTTCTTTCTTTGAAACTTTTTAGACCTCGAAAACTCCACTTTCTAATTGCTTTTTGGAGTTTTTTCAAAAGGGGTCCAAAATAATAACAAAACAAAATACCAAGTCCTACGAGAGGAGAACCAAAAGGACGGTCAGTTTCCAGTCCCCAAATCGTTAAAAAAGCAGCAGGACTTTCCTGCTTTGTATTTGGATCCCTACGAGAAGGTCGTATCTTAGATCGGTGCCAAGGTTTCAGGCGGAAAGGAAATCGTATCATTATTTGTATACCCTCTGTGGCCCATTTTGGAGGAAAAATTCCGTTTCTTCTTGGTTCTAGTACTGGCATACCATTATAGGTGCATATAACATACACTTCTCTATTTATCTCCCTTATATCCTGCTCCCACTCGGACTCTTGGCGTAATAAGAAACGGACAATATTTTTAGCTAGTATCAACGAAGGTAATACAATAGATTGTCTAAGCCTCGACTGAATTAGTAAAATTAAAGCTCTTATTCCATGAGCATAAATAAGGATATCATAGAGGTCTGATATTCTGTCTCGCGTCCTTTCTATTCGTTCCATTTCCGTCTGCCCGTCCCGCCCCTTTTCCATTTCATTTACTTCTTTTTGAATTTCTTCGTAGCTTTTGTTTTCCTCCATGTACATTTTTTTTTGTTTTTTCAACTTCTTTATTCTTTTTGCTACGCTTCCTTTTATACCCTTTCTAAAAATGTCTTGTATTAGGTCGGAAATCTCAATTACTGATAATATGAATGGTTCGAAAAGAACATCCCAAGAAAATCCTACTCTGTCGAAAAAAAGTGGGGAATACGGATATAAGGGAAACATTTTCCCCGTAAGGGTTTTACGTCTTTGAACACGCATAGAACCTGTGATTATGTCTCGACGAAAATCCGCTGCATAGGGATAATCTATCATATACACTTCTTCTATTTCATCAGGCTTCGTCCTAGTTTTGTCGGCATTCTCTGCCTCCTCCGGACCCTGCGTAAAAAGAACTATACGTTTCGCCTTCCTCGAGCGAATTTGATGATCTACTACCCACTCTTCCCCCTCTTCCGTTGTTGCAGTTTTTCCGAGTTGTTCTACCTCTCTGAATAATTTGTATGACCATTGGGGGACTTTTTTATTTATTCCAATCGATTTTTTTCGAGTTGTTTTTTCCATGGGAGGAATTATGGCTGTATCGCATATTGTTTGAATGATGGGATCAATTATGACTCTTTCGATTAAAAATTTCAAAACTTTTTCTGGATCTTCTGAATCAATTCGTCTTTGTTCCGGAAATAAAGAAATTCCTTTCAAATTTGATGTTGATTCTTCAGCAAATTCATCGATTAAAAGACTCAATTCTCTTGCTAATGATTTTTTATCCAATGTATATATTTTTTGTCCCAATTTCTCTTCCAATTTCTGGTCCAATTTCTCTTCCAATGTAGCT